TCAGTCGTGGTCTTCCAAACTTTACCGATGGTATGGACGAATCCCTCGCTTCATCCAAATGTGTAAAAGATCCTAGCCGCACTTAAAAGCCGAGTACTCTACCGTTGAGTTAGCAACCCGAATAGAAAAAGGTTATGTAGATACAATCAAAATAAAAAAAGATTAGACAAGACAATCAAACCTTTGAACCAAGAAAGAAAAACCTCTTAGCTCTTATGTTATCGACTTTTCAATCAAAAACCCCTATTCTTATTATATCTTAGCTCAAATTGTATCAAAGCGAATCCAAGGAACCCCATCATTTGAATAATGTAAGGTAAAAATCAAACCTCTGGAACAGAAATAAATTTATCTACTTATCACGATGAATTATATTTGTTCGCTACACTGTTGTCAATATAAATGTTGAGAAAAGAATACAACGGAAAAACAAAATAAATTCCATTTCAATACTATTCAAAAAAGGGCTTGTGTTGGATTGGCACTACATAGATGAAAAAAGTTTAGATAGAGGAATAAAATAAATAAAGAAGAAGAAGTAGAAAAAATATCAGATTTCGATTTATTTATTCAATAAATTATATAAGTAACTACTATCCCTTTCTATTTCTTTATTTTTCTTTATTTCCTTAATTGAATTTTGTTTGATTAGGACCAAGCTACTTAAAAACCTCCGCCTTTTTTAAAATATCCCGAACAGTTCCTGTGGGCTGAGCGCCCTTTTCAAGGAAATATAGAATAGCAGGAACGTTTAAATAACTTTGATTCTTTATCGGATCGTAAAAACCCACGTTCCGAAGATCTCTTCCTTCTCTTCGGGATCGAACATCAATTGCAACGATTCGATAGACGGCTCATTGGGATAGATCTAAGTAAATGAACAAGACCCCCCCTAGAAACGTATAGGAAGTTTTCTCCTCGTACGGCTCAAGAAAAAATGATTTGGAGTTTTGTCTACGTATAGAATTCTAATTAATGGCAAAGGAGTTGATAAAATAAATTAGAATGGGATTTAACTCATTTTTTTCTTCCTCCTTCCTGAAAAAGAAAAAATCATTTGTACCCATAACTCAAGTTGTATAATTCTCAAATAGCTTAAAAGAAAAAAATCTTTAGGCAATTTATTTCATTTTTGAATGGTCTTTAACCCCCCTCTTGTTTGTCTCATTTAAAATACAACCCATTTGGATTCTTTATCTTTATTATGATCCAGTTATTGAGACAATTGAAAAAACGGCGTTTCCTTGTTCTGGGATCCTTTATTATTTGTTTTAAATCAGTGGGTTTAGACATTACTTCGGTGCTTCTTAATCCTTACAAAATGGCAGCAACATACCCCTTTTTTGATTTATTTATAGCAAAGAATCATACAAACGCCCGATTCCCCGCGATACACTTTGAATCGAAAGAGTTTTTTCAATTCCAACAAATTTTCCTTTTGAATTAAAAACTTGACCGAATCGGATCCTTTCTATTTCTATATTGATGATATACTTACGAAGTTGTTCCAATTTATTGATTGGTATTAACCCTAGATTCTTGCCCCCTGAAAGATGAATCCATACTTTATACCCGAGCTCCATCATGTACTAGATTCATTACAACCTAACAAAAAGAAGGATTCTAGTGAAAACAGAACAGATGTCGGGCCAAGAGCACCTTCATTCTTATAAAAGATGGCGGATGTAAGAATAAAAATCCACACCGGATCGTGTCCTTCAAGTCGCACGTTGCTTTCTACCACATCGTTTCAAACGAAGTTTTACCATAACAAAATATTCCTCTAATTTGGAACCCGTATGGAATTGATTCAATTATGGAATCATGAATAGTCATTGGTTCCGTCGATACATAAACATATTAATCTATACCCTTTTTTCTTCTATACAAATTTTTCTATACAAAGATGTCAAAAAGCTTTCTGAAGCAATCTTAGCAAGACCCCACCTATTATTGTATGTTATTGTATGAATGCAACACTTTACTTTTTATTAAAAAAACTAATAGAAATATAGAAAGAATACGAATATGAATAAATGAATTCTTTTTTACTCTGCATCTTAAAGTGACTCAATATGACCCATTTCCCACTTCTTTGAATACCAAAGATTCAATTCAAAAGCAATCATTAAAAATTTTTCTAATCGAAAAAGTTTCCTATTTCGACATCATTATTTGAATAAAGTTTTACAGTAAAGACTAAAAATTTGATCATCCTAAAAAAAAAAAAAAAGAGAGAAATATCTGTTTCTTTTCGAATTGAACTATCAACGATTTAAAGCAGATAAATGGATTGAACAAAAACCCCATCTTTTGTGTGAGATGGATAAAAAAGACTGATCTAAGAGAAGATTTAGGTACTTGTTCTTGTTCTTTCGATTCTAATTTTATTATATTAATAAAATTAGATAATAATAATAAGATAAAATGAACGAATAGGGGTTTTTCGTACCTATCATATAGACTGAACTGAAGTCTTTATTATGGATAAAAAAACGCACATCCGTTACATATGTAACTTGATTCGTTGTTAATGAGATTCGGACAGACACAGATATTTAAATGAATACCTCCCGTTACTAATTAAGAACTATCTATCCCCCGACTCTCTGGGAATAGTGAATCAGAACAAAAAAAGGATCCCCTTTGGGGAAGGGGGACTCTCTAGGGACAAAGACAAACAAGTCCAGATTAGGCCCTTGCTCCTAATTTTTTAGTTTACCCTAACCCAGTCTTAAGAGACTTAATCCCATTAATTTAATGTAATAACCTCCCTCTTGTTTAGAATTAAGAGATCCTAATAATTTGGCTACCCCATTTACATTTAAGTTTCATTTTAATGGATAGAGAATAAGAGATAGGAAAGAAAGGCTCTTTCTTATTGTGATTCAATATAAAATGTATAGTAGTTGAAAATTCAAAAAGATATGAGACGTAAGGTTTTTCTTCAAATTAAGTAGCTAAACCCCTTCAATATGAAGGGAATGAACATATGATGAAAAATCCGCCATACTTTATTTAGTTTTTAATTAGTTGAATTAAAAAAAAGGGATGTGACCTATGTTACCATCGTATCTTGATCACAAACAAATCTATTTAGTTATATCTGCATGTCATTTGCACTCAATTCAGTTAGTTCAGTTTGTGAAAAAAAAATATGATTCATAGAAGAATCATTCAAAATAATAAAAGAAACAAGAATGACATTCTATCCAATATTAGGCATTTAAACATAATTTTCAAAATAAACTTTTACTCTGATACAATGTATATGCCTGGGACGAAAGGATTCGAACCTCCGAATACCGGGACCAAAACCCGTTGCCTTACCACTTGGCCACGCCCCATTTATATTTCCATTCTACACTAATAAAGAATAATATTAGTATTGGGTCTTGGTCAATTCCAGGGCAAATTTATATATAAAATCTTTATAGAATAGATTAGAAATCTTTATAGAATAGATTAGAATCTTGCTAGGATTTTTACGCGTGTAGATATAGAATTCAGCCGAATTTATTGATCATTAGATATAATTCAATTAAGATATTCTATGAAAGTATGATTTCTTCTATTCTCCTTTGTTTGAGAATTGGGGAATTTTTGATTGGGTAGGTTCAAAGAAAAAGAAGGATTTTTGTCTACCTTACTTTACTTCATTTTTCCTTATATCATTAACTCAATCAAAATGCAATTATCTCCAAGAACAAAACGTCTGTTATGCTTAATATCTTTAGTTTGATCTGTATCTGTCTTAATTCTGCCTTTTATTCGAATAGTCTTTTCTTCGCCAAATTGCCCGAGGCCTACGCTTTTTTGAATCCAATCGTAGATCTTATGCCAGTCATACCTTTGTTCTTTTTTCTCTTAGCCTTTGTTTGGCAAGCTGCTGTAAGTTTTCGATGAGATACTTAATATTATTCTAGAAAATTCATAATTTATTCGAGAAAAATTATAACAATTAATAAGATCAAATAAGTCTTACACTATGAACCTTTGATTCAAACATTGAAAGTCTTGGTTGGATAGCTGCGAGAAATCCAAATCTGACTCATCCCGTATTCCCCATTCTGCCCTTTTGAAAGACCCTAATAGGATTAGGTTAGGATCCCCCACAATATCTAATTGGAGGTATGAAATAAATTTTTGGTAATGAAAGACTCTTATGACAACTGAATTTGAATTTATGTGAAATTTATTGGTGTCAAAATATTTGGTATAAAAAAATGGAGGATCTATTCTCTTTTCTCATTTTTTCCAAAAAAATATCTTGGAGATTGTGTAATGCTTACTCTCAAACTTTTCGTTTACACAGTAGTTATATTCTTTGTTTCTCTATTTATCTTTGGATTCCTATCTAATGAATCTCGGAGATTGTGTAATGCTTACTCTCAAACTTTTCGTTTACACAGTAGTTATATTCTTTGTTTCTCTATTTATCTTTGGATTCCTATCTAATGATCCGGGGCGTAATCCTGGACGTGAAGAATAAAAAAGGGGTTTTAATTTTCCTTGCTTGATTTTTAAATTTTATTAGGATTTTTTATCTATTCCACATGTTTAACTAGGAAACATTAAAAAGGATTGGCGAAATTTGAAAGAGAAATCAAATATCAAGTCATCAACAAAAACGGAAAGAGAGGGATTCGAACCCTCGGTACGAATAACTCGTACAACGGATTAGCAATCCGCCGCTTTAGTCCACTCAGCCATCTCTCCCAATTGAAAAAGATAATTACTATGTTACATTACACATGAAATAAGGATTGAAAAAGTATTTCTTTCTCTTTCTTTATCTTATCTATATTATATCTACCACTTTTATTAGCAATTCCAGTTAGTTCAAGTAAGGGATCGAAAGATTCAATAGAAAAAAACAGAAAGAAGACCCCTTTGCTTTGATTTTGTTCGAAAGGGTCCTTTTTTATTCCCGTGGCCTGGCCTGGTAAGTACCTAGCCGGGCCTTTTTTTGTTCCAACGAATCCTAGCTAAAACGGGTT